GCCCAATAATTCGTTGCTCCATGAATATGAAATAACCAATTTGTCCTCCAGAAACAGAAATGCCTGATCCGTAGAAATGAAGAGAAAGAGTCAATTTTTTCTCTATCCATGTTTTTCTCATTCGTTCTGATTTTTCTAACGATCTAGATTAATGATACTTAATCTTAATTAAGTATCATAAAAATAAAAATAGTTCTTTTTCTCATTGAGAAATTGATTATCTATTTTTTAGGCAATAAAATAACCACTCGTTACTAGTAATCCGTGTCGCTCTCACTATATTCCATATCCATGTGGATATTCAGTATATCATTCGTGTTTCTGTTACAACACAACAAATAGAATGTTCTTATCAAACTAGTAAGAATATGTATGCCATACACCTTGCTGGGATTGTAGTTCAATCGGTCAGAGCACCGCCCTGTCAAGGCGGAAGCTACGGGTTCGAGCCCCGTCAGTCCCGAACTAGGATCCGATAAATTTATCAATTCATCTCCCCATTTTCTGTGAAAGGGGGGACAGGTAGCAAGATCTAATCCCCAGCGGGGATCCTTATTTCTTTTGTTTTTCGTTTCGCATTTATCATCAGACAAGTACGGGAATTTCAATTTCTTTCACTAATACCGATTGATAAGGGGAGACATATGTAAGTTGGTACAATCGGTGGCATTACTATATTTAGTATTTTAATAGATACCATACTCGTCTGACTTTCTTTTTCAATTGTTCTTGAACAACGAAATGGAATAGAGTTCCCCTATTTTTACCGGGAGTACATACACAAATTGTATTCGTTTATTGTACGATACACAATGAACTTAACATAATTACCTCGACTTTGTTTGTGTATCCTCAATGACTAATTGGAAACAATCTATCTATTCTCATGCAAATTGCACACTGAATTTTGGATGTATGCGTTCTAGTCTCAATCCAAGAAAGAAGAAGAGATACTATACTAATAAAATAAAAGACCAAGCAACGCCCCTTTTTAGTAAATTTGTTGGAATATTAGATCCTTTCTACTTAACACCCGTCCTTTTTTCCATCTCACTTCTACTGTTTGGATCTGTGTGACCCATAGAATACCGGTCATATAATATCTCATAATTGTATGTATAAGTATAAGGAAAGAGAGTTGTATAAGGAAGACAAAGACAGTAGGTTATGGAAAAGAAAAAAGTGGAAAAAGGGATGAAAAATTCAATGGAATTCCTGATCCAATAAAGAATCCCATTTCGGATTTAGTATGGATAAAATAAAAGATTTTCTTATGTTATACTATTCAATTCTCGACGATGAATCGATTTGATAGATCAGATATTGTTATTCATAATATTGATCCGATTCAGTATCATCAGAATTCAATTCATCCCATTGAATTGACAGGAGTAAAATTTCTTATCTCTATGGGATTAGATCCCGAGTTATTGCGAAGTAAAAAAAACAATGAGATTATGGAAGTCAATATTCTCGCATTTATTGCTACTGCACTGTTCATTCTAGTTCCTACCGCTTTTTTACTTATCATCTACGTAAAAACAGTCAGTCAAAATGATTAATTTAACTGAAACTTGGTTGGATTATTAGTTCTTATCAATGATTGAAGAAATAAAAGAAAGGGATTAAAACTCCAAGTTTTAAATGAAACGATTTGGCTGGAATCATAAGTATCTGAGATAGTGTGGTAGAAAGAACTATATATAATATAGTTCTTTCTACCACACTAGATAGTATTGTATATTTTTATCATATAAATTTATTATCATATAAATAGTATGATCATATAAATTTTATCATATAAAGTTGTATACAGATATGGTTTTATATAGATATAGATCAATTTACAATATGTACATGTATTAGATGTACATCTAATACATATACATCGAAATAGCAGTCTAATTCTATTTCTTTTTTTTTTTTTCGCTACATCTACTTGTATGGGTTTCGATCAATCCAAAATAATCCAAGGCCAACTCTTCTAATTCCTAGGCTTCTTATAACTTATAACTTAATATATAGATTTATATTAATAATTAGATTTATATAATATAGATTTATATAATAATATATATATATTTATTTATATATAATAAACTAAATATATATATATAAGTCCCGGGATCCATCGAAAGAATTAATGGAGGAAAAATAGTATGGGTATGGGCATATATTAACTATATATAAAAAAAAAAAAATAAAAATAAAAGAAAACGAAACCAAGGAATCTTTTTTTTTTTTTTTAGTTTCGCAAAACGATCAATTAAACGATTGATACAATTCGATCACTCAATCGATTATTCAATTAGTAGTACCCCTAGAGTCCACTTCTTCCCCATACTACGAGTGAGAGGGAAAATGTAAAGACTACCATTAAAGCAGCCCAAGTGAGACTTACTATATCCATGTGAATTATGTCTCCTATCTCTATGAAGGAATTATTTCATTATTGATTATTGATCAATAATCATAGTGGAATCAATGGTGCAGAGTCAAAAGAAAATAGTATTCTGACTTAAGGCTATTGATGAACTAATCCAATGAATCCACTCGTAACAAGTTCCTATATTAGAAAATTTCTGGTAGAATCGGGAAGCATTAAGCACAAATACGATACACACACCTTTTATTTGGAAATAGCAAAGGAATGCTCCTAATGGAGCATGTAGAAATAGTAAGACCTATTGTTTGTTACCTTTCTTTCATAAGCAAAAGACGTCAAAATATACCATCAAGATAGATAACCATCTATCAGATACCTCTATTTTATTTGATCTAAGGCTTACGTCTTTCTTTCTGTGAAAGAATGGAATGGTAAGACACCACCACCATTATTACATACATTCTTTTTTTTGTAATCCCCTACACGGGCAAAGAATTTTTTTTTTCAACTTTTCTTTTTACTCTATAAATAAGAGCCGCCCAACCATGTTGATTGAATGTTTGAGTACTCAAAGCCTCTAGTGAGTCTGGATACAAAGTATCTTCAGTCCTTTCCACAACTTCTAAATTGATTTCCCATCCATCAGCCTATTCTATTCAATCTAATTCCAGACAGAGTCAGTAGACACTATTTTAGTATTTAGTATAGGTAGTGTAAGATAATTAGGAAGTCTTGATAGTCTTTCGTATAATCTCTTCTTCAATCCTAGGAGCAAAAATGGAGTGTCCTTTAGGAACCTTTGGATACTAAGATTTCCGACCTCTTACTTTCGTAGTTCTGAATCCCAGAATTGACTCTCACTATTTATTTGATTTATTTGATTCAATTGATATCATAAATCAAATAAATGTCCGAATCAATCATTAATAAGTAAGGGTTACTTCATACCTATTGGTACCGGTTTGGACCGGTACCCAGAACCCAGATTTTGAGAAAAAAAAATTTACAGTTTTTTTATAGAATTATGGATTCTAAAAATCAAGTATCGACACGACAGGCCTAGTCGTTTGCCTCTGCTTCTTGCGGGGCAAGAATTTGTCGAGTTAGATCAGCAGAATAAGAAATTTCAAGTCTTTTGTTGATCAGGCGACACCCGGATTTGAACTGGGGATAAAGGATTTGCAGTCCCCCGCCTTACCACTTGGCCATGCCGCCAAATCTGATCCAAAATGGACAATATTTTTATCCATCCATATTCTATTACTAATTTTTTTATCTTGAATCCCATTGTACTTATCCCTTTTCAAAAATTAATCCCTATTTTTTATTGGATCCAGTTTAGATTATTCTCTTTGATTGATTGTATCTCAAAAGACACACTGCTTAAAAACTTCCCTTCTCCTTCTATTGAAAAGAGAAAAAATAGATTTCCGGTCACAGACCGAAAAATTCAGGGAAAATTGGAACCATTAACTATTTTTACTTTAGAATTAGTGAACGGTTCTTAAATTTGTATCTCAAATTGTGTTTCTTTAATGGTATAACAAAATCAAATCGATTTACGACTAATCAGTATCAATTATTTTCAATAATCAATCCTTTTCAATTTCAATTATAACAAAATATATGTGTATATGTAAACCCCAGAACAGAAATTGTTACACAGATACCGAATTGGGTCTTTCTCTTATGTACATATCCCTATAGAGAATTATCGTGCTTCAATTTTTCATTGAATATTTTGAATAGAAAATAGGAATTATGATATAGTGCGACCTGACTTCTGTTGCCACAAGTAAAATTACGATAAAAGATGCGATATGCGGATAGGTATATCGGCATGTACTTAATAAATACTACTCCTATTACTATTACGCAATTCAATCGTATTCTATCCATAAATTCTACTACCAAAAAGAATCCACGAATTCTTTTTTGAACATTAAAGTGTGCTAAAAAAAGGAAATTCTATACTGCTCCTGATTATTCTGTCTTTATCTCATTCATAAAGAGCAGATTTAATCCTGAATCCATTTATTTTTTTGGTACCCAATCTGATCGTAATATCATAATAATAGGTAGAAATTGGATCAATTTTTATATTCTATACAAGACTCCATAAGTGGAAGTGATAGAATCTTTTTTCCAGGAATGTTTTATCAATTCATTTCCATTTGTACTTGTCGCAAATTCGAACTTGCGTCGAAAATGCTCTTCATTCCTCCGTCTCGTTTCCGTTCATACGTATGAAATACATTACATTACATATATGGAGTTGGCTGAAATTTCATGTGATTCAGTAAACAGAATATACATTCCATCATTGCTAGATCGATCCGTATGGTTCGATGAATAGTGAGTCAATAATGGGATTTTTTCGATAAAGAGGAAACTTAAGATTAAGATGCTCCGGAATGGAAATGAGGGAATGTCCACAATACCTGGATTTAGTCAGATTCAATTTGAGGGATTTTGTAGATTCATTAATCAGGGCTTGACGGAAGAATTTCATAAATTTCCAAAAATTGAAGATCAAGAAATTGAATTTAAATTATTTGTGGAAACATATAAATTGGTAGAACCCTTGATAAAAGAAAGAGATGCTGTGTATGAA